TTACTTTAGTATTGAAAAGATAAGAATTCGCGTTTCTTGTGAATCTAATTCATTGAAATTCCGTCCAGTAAAACGGAAGAATTATAAATTTCCAAAATAATAGATAGGAATACTGCAAATAGAGCCATTGCGACACCCATCAAAGGAGTAGTTCCCCATCCAGGAGCTACTTTACCATATTCTGAATTCAATGGTTTCAATAAATCCCCTACAATAGTTCGTCTTGGTCCAGATCTAGAACTATCCTCAACGGTTTGTGTAGCCATAAATCCTATTTTGTATTCATTGAGATCTGTTGACTTTGTATACTATTCCGTTGTAAATAAACGATCTTATCATAGATCCATTTTGGTCTTGAAATTCTATTTATATAATAATGGAAACAGCAACCCTAGTCGCCATCTCTATATCTGGTTTACTTGTAAGTTTTACTGGGTACGCCTTATATACTGCTTTTGGGCAACCCTCTCAACAATTAAGAGATCCATTCGAGGAACACGGGGACTAGTTGAAGTAATGAGCCTCCCAAAGTTGGGAGGCCCATTACTTCAATTGATATAATGAAAAATCATTTCATCTTTTTAGTTGGAACTTTAGGTGGTTCTCGGAAAAAGATAGCGAAAAAAATTATCCCTAGAGTCGAGACTAAGAGAAATGTATAAACCAATGCTTCCATAAATTCGATCGTACTTTACAATTATAACTTCCATACCTGTTTATTTGGGATTATCTCACGGATAAAGAAAGAGCAAGAGTCAAAGTCAAAGAAAAGGCAAAGATTCCAATCAAGATTTCTCCGTTAACCTCAAAAAAGTAAAGGAAAAAGATAAGAGATAAATCTTATATCAGACTACTTGTCTTCTTGTAGTTGGATCTCCAAGTTTTTGGAATGCTCCAAATTCCACTTGAGCATCCAAATCTGGGTCAATACCAGCAAAAACATCTCTGAACAAGGTTCTAGCACCATGCCAAATGTGTCCAAAAAAGAAGAGTAGAGCAAACGAAGCATGCCCAAAAGTAAACCAACCCCTTGGACTGCTACGAAAAACCCCATCAGATTTCAAAGTAGCACGGTCTAATTCAAAAATTTCACCTAATTGCGCGCGTCTAGCATATTTTTTCACAGTAGCAGGATCACTATAACTGACTCCATTGAGTTCGCCGCCATAGAACTCAACAGTTACACCTACTTGTTCGACACTATATTTGGATTCTGCCCTTCTAAAAGGAACGTCGGCTCTAACAATTCCGTCTCCGTCTACCAAAACAACTGGAAATGTTTCAAAAAAAGTAGGCATACGACGCACAAAAAGTTCACGCCCCTCTTTATCTCGAAAGATAGGATGTCCTAACCACCCAACAGCTATTCCATCCCCGTTGTCCATTGAGCCCGCTCGGAATAATCCCCCCTTTGCCGGATTATTACCGATGTAATCATAAAAAGCTAATTTTTCAGGAATTTTAGACCAGGCTTCGGATAAACTTTGATTTTTGGCTAGCCCAGCACCAACTCTTCGATATATTTCTTGCTGGAAGTATCCCTGATCCCATTGATAACGCGTGGGACCAAATAATTCGATAGGGGTAGTTGCTGAACCATACCACATAGTTCCAGCAACAACAAAAGCTGCAAAAAAGACAGCAGCGATACTACTGGAAAGGACGGTTTCAATATTGCCCATACGTAATCCTTTGTATAGACGTTGGGGCGGACGGACACTAAGATGAAATAAGCCCGCTAATATGCCTAAAGTACCTGCTGCAATATGATGAGAGGCTATTCCTCCCGGAACAAAAGGATCAAAACCTTCTACACCCCAGGATGGATTTAGAGGTTGTACCTTTCCAGTTAGTCCATAAGGATCGGACACCCATATTCCAGGACCATACAATCCTGTTACATGAAATGCACCAAAACCGAAGCAAGCGACCCCTGAAAGAAATAAATGAATTCCAAAAATTTTGGGCAAATCCAAAGAAGGTTTTCCTGTACGCTCATCACAAAATATTTCTAAATCCCAATACACCCAATGCCAAATAGCTGCCAAGAAGCACAAGCCAGAAAACACAATATGTGCACCGGCCACGCCTTCGTAACTCCAAATACCCGGATTCGTTATAGTCCCTCCTGTGATACTCCAACCGCCCCATGAATTGGTTATTCCTAAACGAGTCATGAAAGGTATAACGAACATACCTTGTCTCCACATTGGATCAAGAACGGGATCAGAGGGATCAAAAACCGCTAATTCATATAGAGCCATTGAACCGGCCCAACCCGCAACCAAAGCTGTATGCATTATATGTACAGAAAGCAAACGACCGGGATCATTTAATACGACGGTATGAACACGATACCAAGGCAAACCCATGTAAATACCCCTTTATTAACGAAAAATAGACACTATGCAACTTTATTGCATTGGAAAAAAATATGCTACGGACTTCCCACTTTCAGTGAATTATCTCGGAGAAAGGATTAATATTTGTTCTATTCTTTTTTTAGTCTATTCTTTTTTTAGTAAAAATTAGTAAAAATAGAACAATTCGGTTTGTAAGAACAAAAAGAAGCAGATCTATTCTATATCCGATAAGTACCAATACGCAATGGGGGTTGATCCCATTTTCTATGAACGAATGCATAGATATTTGTTAATCATTCAAAAGACCTATTCGTAAGAATTTTTTCCCAATCTATGGATAAAATATGATAAAAGACAATATTATTAAGACAATAAACGCATTGTTACGCTTCCACATCAAAGTGAAATATAGTACTTAATTCTTTTTTCTTTTACATTTTATGCCTATTGGTGTTCCAAAAGTACCCTTTCGAAGTCCTGGCGAGGAAGATGCCTCTTGGGTTGACGTATAGTGCGACTTGTCAGATATATTGGGTCATATGGGATTTCCCCGTTCTCTCCCCCGATCGAGATATCCTCTGTTTCACCCCAAAAAGATTGAATTCTCAAAAATTTGGAGCGTGAAGTGCAATCAAGTGAAATTATATCCTTTTTCATTTTAGGGGGATATTCAAATTAATATTATCAATTCGAATAATCTATAGAATAATTTATGGTTGGACCAATAAAATGAAGTATTCAGGCTCCGTTTCGAAAAAAAAACGAATTGGTAATCTATTTATGATTCCTACTACTTATATCATAAATCATAAAAGATTTTTTTTTATATAATAAGAGAGTAATCTTAAACTTTTAATGGATTGAGTAATATGATAAATACGTCGAATATTTGGCATTGGCAGAAAACATGAAATGAATTGAAAAAGAAGTAAGTCGTAGCAAAAAGACGTAGTATTAGTGTCATTTGTCCTATATGTGCAAATCCAAATCGGGCAGATTTTTTGTACTCGGAGTAGAGCATAAACCTAAAAGAATTGAAAAGACCCATTCAGGAACAAGAAAATGACATCGTGATTTCGATTAGATCTCGATGAAACAATACATCAATGAGAAGTTTGTTTGATAAGTTTAATGTATTTTTTGTAGAGGGAAAGGGGACAAAACTCACCTTTCTTGAAAAGTGGAAGAAAAAGCCATTTCATTAATAAATTCAAAAAAGAAATTAGATTAGAAAGGGGCCCTGATAGGAAAAAAAAGAGGGCTGGAATCTACACATTGATTCTTTTTTTTTTTTTTCTCTATTTTTGTTGAACCGTATGCATCAAAAGGTGCATGTACGGCTCTTAAGGGATACAAATGTTATCCTAATCAACCGACTTTATCGAGAAAGATTACTTTTTTTAGGCCAAGAGGTTGATAGCGAGATCTCGAATCAACTTATTGGCCTTATGGTATATCTCAGTATAGAGAATGATAACAAGGATCTGTATTTGTTTATAAACTCTCCTGGCGGATGGGTAATCCCCGGAATAGCTATTTATGATACTATGCAATTTGTACAACCCGATGTACATACAATATGCATGGGATTAGCCGCTTCAATGGGATCTTTTATCCTGGTCGGAGGAGAGATTACCAAACGTCTAGCATTCCCTCACGCTTGGCGCCAATGAGTTTTTTAAGAAAAAAAAAAGACTATGCCTTCGCCATATGAAATATGAATATTAAGTAATAATAGCATGGCATTTCGAATTCGATATGAGAAATTTGTTTTTTTTTTCAAAACTTTCGATTATATATCGAAAGAGTAGTATGAAATTAGTAGAAAATAAAGGGTATTCCCAATTTGATCTTATTTATCGGTATCGGGTCCCATTTTAGCGTCACAAACTTTTTTCTTTTCACACCGGAAAACTTTTCATAATATTATTATGAAAGAGTACGAAAAAAAAAAAAAAGAAACTTTGGGATTGCTGACTCACAGACGAGATAAACATATAAAAAGCAACGGAACCATCATAGTATTTTTTAACTGCTCCGAAAGGAAGGATGGTAATTGGATCATTTGCCGATCTGAATCTGATAAACATCTATAGTTTATTCTCTTTCTTCGATGGAAGGTAAAAGTGAATTCCATTGTATGTAGAGCCGTATGCAATGCACAAAGGATGCCTGTACGGTTGCTCAATTCGATCTTTTTTTATTCTTTATCTATTTTCCTCACCTCATCATGCGAGACAGAGGAACCATTTGTTATATCATCAGGGTAATGATACATCAACCTGCTAGTTCTTTTTATGAGGCACAAGCAGGAGAATTTGTCCTGGAAGCGGAAGAACTACTGAAACTGCGCGAAACCATTACAAGAGTTTATGTACAAAGAACGGGCAAATCTTTATGGGTTGTATCCGAAGATATGGAAAGGGATGTTTTTATGTCAGCAACAGAAGCCCAAGCTCATGGAATTGTTGATCTTGTAGCGATTGAATAAAAAAATAGCAGTAAGTTTACGCAAATCACCAATTTTAGATTGGATCTTCTTACCTTATTCCCGGCTTTAATAATATTCGATTGATCTATTAAATAGAGAAGTAATTCATAATCATCCGGTTAGGATCGATCTAAACCAGCCCATTCATTATTCAGTATGTATACGATTCAACATGCCAACTATTAAACAACTTATTAGAAAGACAAGACAGCCAATCCGAAATGTCACGAAATCCCCCGCTCTTGGGGGATGTCCTCAACGTCGAGGAACATGTACTAGGGTGTATGTGCGACTCGTTCAGATCACCGATGGTACAAAATAAGGGAAACCCTTTTTCCAGTATCAATGATCAGTACTAGTGAATTGAATAGGATAAAATGGAAGGAAGAAGGCCGTTCACTATCTAAAACAAAAAAAAAAGATCTATTCTATTCGAATCTATTCCTCTATTGTATATGAAATTTATGCTTTCCGTTGGTGCAAATTCAATTTTGAATTCAATCAAGATGAGAAAAAATTCCTCATTGGTAACAAATGGTTATCCATTAAGCGAGGAAAATCCTATTTTCAAAGACGAAATCTTATGCTTCTCCTCTTTTAAAAATAAAAACGGACTAAGAGGGTCAGCTACCTAGCCAATCTTCATAATTAAATACCGTTACTGTATAGGTAGATCTTCTTGGGAAAGACGGATTACTAGATCATTCATGGGTAGAGCCAAAGAATGTGAACTGTACAAGTTACTAATAGCATTGATTAAATGAAATAAGGGGGCTCCGGTGTATAGAGAGGACCTCGCCGTTTAAGACGTAACCATAGAAACGATGGAACCCGCTATTTCTTTATTCATTTCTATTTATTCCTTTATTTCTTTTTTTTTTTTTATACCGAGTATCAATACTCGTTTCAAGATGAAGTGAAATGGCTATAAAAAAAGACAAATCGTGGTCGGGAAGGTTATAGTAGCAAAAGCCATTGGAATTTGAATTTTATACATAGGAAGAATCCGTTTTGTTATTAATAAACTAGGAAAGGAGAAAAGAATAACTGAAAGAAAGGAAATCCATTAGTTATTCATAAAAGTTTCTTTTATTCAATGACCAGAATTAGACGAGGATATATAGCTCGGAGACGTAGAACAAAAATTCGTTTATTTGCATCAAGCTTTCAGAGAGCTCGTTCAAGACTTACTCGAACAATTATTCAACAGAAAATAAGATCTTTGGTTTCGTCTCATCGAGATAGAGATAGACAAAAGAGAGATTTTCGTCGTTTGTGGATCACTCGGATAAATGCAGTAATTCGTGCGAATGGGGTATCCTATAGTTATAGTAAATTTATACACAATCTGTACAAGAGACAGTTGCTTCTTAATCGTAAAATACTTGCACAAATAGCTATATTAAATAGGAATTGTCTTTATATGATTTCGAATGAGATCAGAAAGAAAATAAAAAGAAATTGGAAGGAATATGTCAAAATTTTTTAAACGGAGTTCGCTGGAGAATGAACTCGGGGAAGGTAGAGTAGAAATTAGTATGAGAAAGAGAATATGACAAAGTCGCTCAAAATAACAAGAGCGAACACGTACAATATCCAATAAAAATACAATATCCAATAAAAAAAAGATTTATTCTTCCCCCCCGATTCGTTTTTTTTCTTACGAGATACGACAATCCAATCCAGATTTTTTTTTTCTGGAATTTTTCGAACAAAACATCAATCTGCGTTTTATTTTATATTTTAGTTCGAATTTGAATTCAATTGAGGAGTTTTGAATTCAATTGAGGAGTAAAGTAAGTTGACTTTTTTTTATTTATTTCTGGTTCTAAGACCAGTAGCTCTGGCGGTTGACTCGCGTCTTTCAAATTGTTTTTCATTATTAAGAAAAGGTAACAAAGATAAAATACGAGCTTGTTTTATAGCAATAGTAATTAATCGTTGTTGTTTTAAGGTCAATCTATTTATCCGTCTAGATAATATTTTTCCTTGTTCACTAATAAATCGACTAATTAAACTCATGTTTCTATAATCAATTTGATCCCCCGATTGGATCGGGGGCAAACGCCTACGAAAAGATCGCTTGTATTTAAGAAGGAGTCGCTTGGATTTTTCCATGGTTTGTTTATTTCTTATCCCGAAAATCCTATTTCATTCTGATCAAAAATGATTTGGAATTCAAAAATAGGATTTGATTCGGTTTTTTTTTTCTTTTTGTTTTAGTTAGTTAAATTATGTTAGTTAAATTATGTTAACTAGAATATATAGAATATATGGTATATATAGAATATGTGCTTTTTGATGTTCTTTGTAAGAGCGACACACGGGCACTTCATTCGAGCTATTTCTTTATCTCCCCGTGAATCGTATGTTTGTAACAATAGGGACAGAATTTTCTCAATTCCAAGCGACTCGGAGTATTGTGTCGATTCTTTTGAGTAATATATCTGGAAATACCTCTGGATTCCTTATTAAGACTGTTTCGAACTCGAACACAGTTAGTACATTCCAAAATAACCGTTACTCGGGCATCTTTACCCTTGGCCATGAACCTCCTTTGCATTTTGGATTCAACCACGACCAACTCTTCTATTTTCCGATCTGAAGCCAAAAAAGGAAGGAAAAAAAGAAAACTAAATAAAAAAA